AAACGAAAAAAAAAGGTTATTTTTTTTTTTAGATTAATTAGATATTATTTTAATTTTATAATATTTGAATATTAAATAAAATATAAGTATCTCGGATTTAATGAAAATTATTCCAAATATCTTTCTTGACATAGAAATATATAAATCAAAAAGATATATATTATATATATGGAAAAAAATTGCGTCCAATAGGATTTGAACCTATACCAAAGGTTTAGAAGACCTATGTCCTATCCATTAGACAATGGACGCCTTTCATTCCTATTTGTTTTCTTATTTTTTACTTCGGATCTCTTGTTCAAAAAAAAAAAAAATAGCGGATTGTATGTGAGAAAATTTAGGCAATTACATATTCAATTCAATGATAGATTAAGATGAAATTATGAATTTAATTTTTAAAATAATAAAAAGATAAAGCGGGTAGCGGGAATCGAACCCGCATCGTTAGCTTGGAAGGCTAGGGGTTATAGTCGACGTCGATTCATCATTTTAAACGTCTCTAATTCAAAACCGAACATGAAACTTTTATTTCATTCGGCTCCTTTATGGTAGATGGATAATTTCCCCGATTTAAGACGTAACTGAAAAAAAAAATTGACCCATAACATCTATGTCAGCCTTTACTGTCTGAATACATTTAAAACTACTCGCTTTCTAGATGATCCCTCTAGAAGAGGAGGATTATAACACTCTTTCTAGTTACTTCGTTCTCTATTTCTATTTGAACGAATCCTGAGGAAAAGAATTTTCTTTCCACCGAGCTAAACAATATATCGATGTCTCTAGTAAACCAAAGCCATCGTTTAATAGCTATTTTGCTTCAATCTCCCCTCTATAAACAAAAAACAAATCTAAAATTGAAGATTTAGTTACGATTAGAAAAAAGCTTTCTTCATCCATAGATCCTTTTACTCATTCAATTGGAAGTAGTGATCCAAAAAAAAATTATGTTTCGTAATTTCATAATCCAATTTTTCAATTGCTAATTGATCCTTGTATAAAATATAAAAAGCACGAGAATGTATATTCTTCCTCGAATCTGTCATTGAGAGGTAAAGAATTAAATCCTTTTAAGAAATAAAGTTTTTTTCGGAATATGAAGAAAACCGAAGGACCCCTTAACTATGTAAGGGGTTATATAGAACGAATCACACTTTTACCACTAAACTATACCCGCTACAATGCGATTATTATCTATAAATGGATCTTTTGTCGAATCGGATGTAATCAATACAGGATCAGACAAGAATTATTTTAAAAAGGTGCGGGTGCTTAAAAAAAAATCAGAAATGATACTTGAATTCCCTATCATAGGAATAGAAAGAATCCTCCTTATAATTTAAGATTTCTTAATTGTTGTTGCTTCAATTTTAAAATTCAGCTAATTATCTATGATTATGATTCAGTGGAACAAAAAAAGGCCCGGCTAGGTACTGACCCGGCCAGGCCATGGAAAAGCCCTTATTGGACAAAAATAACGAGGTATTCTTTTTTTTTTATCATCAAATAATTTTGCGAGCCCGTACTTTAGAGTTGGAATTGCTGATAAACGTGATATATATATAATTATATAAATTATAGAACTTTTATTTTTATTAGAATTAAATAGAGATATTAATTAGAATAAACTATCTTTTTAAGATATAAGTCGATTTTAATTTTAATAAGGATAAAGAGATAATTTCAACCCTTACTTTATATGTAATGTAACATAGTTATTATCCGTTTTCAATTGGGAGAGATGGCTGAGTGGACTAAAGCGTCGGATTGCTAATCCGTTGTACGAGTTATTCGTACCGAGGGTTCGAATCCCTCTCTTTCCGTTTACCTGTATTGCTTGATATTTTAGTTATCTTTCGAATTGATCGAACCTTTTCTTTTTTCTTAAGATTTTATCTATTCGCCCCCTTAACCTTAAATAAAAAAAAAGAAAAGGGTTCGATCAAGGAAAAGTATTATTTGATGCTTATTCTTCACGTCCAGGATTACGTCCTGGATCATTAGATAAGAATCCGAAGATGAAGAGAGAAACAAAGAATATCACTACTGTGTAAACGAAGAGTTTGAGAGTAAGCATTACACAATCTCCAAGATCTTTTTTTTTTTTGAAGAGAATAGATTATCCATTTTTATATCATATATCATATTTTGACACCATGAAAGGAAGTACTTTTTAAGTTTTTAGACAGGGTTTTTCTTCAGTAAAATTTTATTTTAAAATACTCGCAATACCTAATTGTGGGGTATCTTATATAAGATCTTTGACGAGAAAGGTCATAATGAAGAAATGGGGTGATTCAAGAATTTCAATGTTTCAACTAAAGGTTCATACTCTAAGACTTATATGATTTTATCAATTGTTATAATTTTTTCTTGAATACTTGAATAAATAATTAAGTTTGCTAAGACAGTATTCAAAATTTCATCGAAAACTTACAGCAGCTTGCCAAACAAAGGCTAAAAGAAAAAACAGCAAAGGTATGACCGGCATAAAATCGACAATTGGATTTAAAAAAGAGTAGGCCTCGGGTAATTTGGCCAAGAAAAAACTACTCGAATAAAGGGCAGAGTTAAGACAGATACCGATCAAACTAAAAATATTAAGCATAACAAAGATTTTTTTCTTGGAGATAATTGTATTTTGATTGAGTTATTGATATAAGGCAAAAAATAATGAAGTAAAGTAAAGTAGACCAAAAAATCCTTTCAACCCACTCACCCAATCAAAAGCCTTCAATTCTAACAAAGAGAATATAAGAAATCATACGTTTATACAATACAATATCTTAATTAAATTATATGTAATGATCAATCAAGTCCAGTTTAATTCTATATTATATCTACACGTAGCAAAATCCTATCAACAATATAGTGCATAGATATGTATTTGCATTGGAATTGACGAAAAACCAACACTCATATTAGTGTTTATTAGTGCAGAATTGAAATTTAAATGGGGCGTGGCCAAGTGGTAAGGCAACGGGTTTTGGTCCCGCTATTCGGAGGTTCGAATCCTTCCGTCCCAGAGCACCCATTATATCCGGAAAACTCTTACTTTTTTGAACAAGACTCTCTTTAAGATCTTTAATTTGAATTTTAGAGTGGAGTAGTGGCTATAATATGATTCTTGTTTATCATTTTTACTTATTATTCTCTGAATCAGAGAATAATATTGTTTTCTCAAACTAAATTGCGTTCGAATGAGACAGAGATGTAACTTAATCTAGTTGTTTTGTTATCTAGGTCAGATGGGAACATAGACCCCATACCACACTAGTTTGAATAAAAAAAGTTGGACAGACTCTCATTGTATGCCTATGCCCATCCCTCTGCTATTCCTATTGAAGTTAATTTAGGTACCATATCCTATATATTTTCGTTTTAATATTTAATTTAAATACATATATCTATGTATCTGTCTGAATCTCATTAACAAACGATCAAGTAAATTACATATGTAACAGATCTGTTTTCTTTGCACCGAGTTTTTTGTCATTTTTTGTTTGGGTCTAAGAGTTCTATAAATTGTTGTAAAATTTTAGGCGAGGGATTATTCATACATTCTATTAAATTCGATTTTTTGGGGGGGTCTAGAAATAGAAAGGTTACAGAAAACTTATGGAACCTCAAGTCAAATACAATGCATGGTATCATTCTATTTCCGTAACAACGGCCTTTGTTTGTATTTTGTGAAAAAAAAACTTATGATCACTTAAATTGGAATCGTCAATTATAGAATATCCGGGATTAAATTACTTGCAGTGACAGTTCTTCCATTTATTTGCTAACTATGGGATTAAAAAATTAGTGCTGAGACGTTTTCAGAAACTAACTACCCATTCATATCTATTTCTATTATAGATATAGAAGGACAAAAGTATAGATTTATTATTATTTAGCGATCGCACTAATGACTATTCATGATTCCATAATTGAATCAATTAAATACTAGTTCCAAACTAGAGGAATGTTATGGTAAAACTTCGTTTGAAACGATGTGGTAGAAAGCAACGTGCGACTTGAAGGACATGATCAGCTGTGGATGTAATAATCCACCATTTTATTATGAATAAAAGTGCTCTTGACTCGACATCCTTTGTTCTGCTCGACTAGAACCCATCAGTTTTTTCTTGGGTTGTAATGTAAAAAAGGGGTAATTATATACATGATGGAGCTCGAGTAGAAAGTATTGATTCATGTCTCAAGGGTAAGGGTCTAGGGTTAGTGTCAATTAATAAGTTTGAACAACTTCGTAAATATAGCTTCTATATAGAAATTGAAAGGATTCAATTTTAGAAAGTTTCAAATCTAAAATAAAAGTCAAATTTGTTGGACTTGGTAAAACTTTTTCAATCAAAAGTGGAACACGCGTGAATCAACCGTTCTGATGATTCTTTGATAGAACGAAATCACAAAAAAGGTATGTTGCTGCCATTTTGATAAGGATTAAGGATCACCGAAGTAATGTCTAAACCCAATGATTCAAACAAAAGATAAAGGATCCTGGAACAAGGAAACACCATTTTTCATTGTCTCAACAACTAAATCTGAAGAATAAAACAGATTCTAAACGAGACAAGAAGGGGGCTAGAGACCACTCAAAAAATGAAATAGCTTAGGGATTGTGAGCTATTTGAGAGTTATCCCACTTGAGTTATGAGTACAATTTTTTGTTTTACATTTATAAACGAAAAAAAAAAAAAAATTAAATCTTTAATCATAGTCTAATTGATTTGATGATTTTATGGATCTATTTGCCATTCTAATTTTATACATAGACATAATTTTCTCGAGCCGTACGAGGAGAAAACCTCTTATACGTTTCTAGGGGGGGTATTTTCATCTATCCCAATGAGCCGTCTATCGAATCGTTGCAATTGATGTTCGATCCCGAAGAGAGGGGAGAGATCTCCGGAAAGTTGGTTTTTATGATCCGATAAAGAATCAAACTTATTCAAATGTTCCTGCTATTCTATATTTCCTTGAAAAAGGCGCTCAACCTACAGGAACTGTTCATGATATTTCAAAGAAGGCGGAGGTTTTTAAGGAACTTCCCTTTAATAAAACAAAATTTAAATAAAGAGTATAAGCTTTTCTCTACTATGCTACTATGCTCCGCCTTTTCGTATTGTTCCCATAGAATCCCCTGTTCTAGTGGTATTGGTATATAACGACAAAAAGCGAAGGTGGATAATCCCAAAATCGAGGGACTAGATGAAGAAATTGGATCTCGAAATAAAAAATTATGACATTATCTGCAATCGACTGGTTTTCCGTTTTCATTGGAACTCTACTAACAAATAATAATAACCACGGAATCAAACTTGCTTATTCGCTCAACTTATATTGATTGAATAACTCGGATTTTTTGTGACTACTTTTTTATTCCTTGATCTACTATCTACACCTTTTTGCATCTATGTAGTGCCAATCCAACACCAGTCCTTAGAGTTAATATTTAATTGATTTCCATTTTCACCACTGTATTCTTTTCGTAACATTTATATTGACAACAGTGTATCGAACAAATATAATTTGATCGTGTATAAGTATAAATCTTTTCGTGCCATAGGTTCGGTTTTTTATTTTACTTCATTCAATTGATGGGTTCGTTGAATTCGCTGTGATACAATAATTTTTTATTGGAGTGAAAAAAAAAAAAAGAAAGGGAGGTTGATTCACTTGTACATTTATATCTATTCTAAATTCTAATTATATTTAAATTTAGTATATTTGCATCTGATCTCTTCATTTTTATGTTCAGTTCAGAAGCGATTTAAATTTGAGATTTCTTTTTGTAGTCTTAGTTTAAAATGTTTTGATTGTGTCATGGCACTCAAATTTAGTTATATTTTTTTTACTGTATTGACATTTACACATCCTAATTGTTTTTAGATTTTTGGGTTGCTAACTCAACGGTAGAGTACTCGGCTTTTAAGTGCGGCTAGTATCGTTTACACATTTGGATGAAGCAAGGGATTCGTCCATACCATCGGTAGAGTTTGTAAGACCACGACTGATCCTGAAAGGGAATGAATGGAAAAAATAGCATGTCGTAGCAATATATAATTCTGAGAATATTGCATTCTTACCGGATCGGTACAAAGACTTGTTTAAAGGCTTGGATCGGGGCGGAACAAAATGAATTAAAAGTTGGGTCGAGTGAATAAATGGATAGAGCCCTATGGCTCTAATTATAGGTAAACAAAAAAGCAACCGGCTTCTGTTCTTAACTTTGAATGATTACCCGATCTAATTAGATAGACGTTAAAAATGGATTAGTGCCTGATGCGGGAACGGCTTCTCCTATGAGTGGATTATCCTTTTTTTTATGAATCCTAACTATGTTGATATTCTCCATTATGCATTTTATGCATTGGAGAGGAATGTGTAGAAGAAGCAGTATATTGATAAAGATAATTCAATTCTTTCCAAAATCAAAAGAGCGATTGGGTTTTAAAAATAAAAGATTTCTAACCATCTTGTTATCCTATAACGAACATAAACCTATTAGATGAAAAAAAAAAGAGGATGGAGAGTCCGTTGATGAGCTTACCTGTCTCCGAGGTATATATTATTTTATTAGTATACTACCTTGTTTTGACCGTATCGCACTATGTATCATTTGATAATCCAAGAAGTATCTTATGCCGATCTTTGGTTCAAATCTAATTTCAAATGGGGGAATTTCAAGGATATTTTGAACTCGATAAATTTTTGAAACAGGACTTCCTATATCCGCTTATCTTTCAAGAGTATATTTATGCACTGGCTCATGATCATGTTTTAAATAGATTCATTTTGGTGGATAATTTTGGTTATGATAATAAATCCAGTTCACTAATGGTGAAACGTTTAATTACTCGAATGTCTCAACAGAATCCTTTGCTTATTTCTGCTAATGAGTCAAACCAAAACCTATTGTTGGGGCATAACAAAAATTTATATTTGCAAATGATATCAGAGGGATTTGCAGTTATTGGGGAAATTACCTTTTCCCTAAGATTAGTATCTTCCTTAGAAAGGAAAGAAGAAATAGGCAAATCTCAAAATTTACGATCAATTCATTCACTATTTCCGTTTTTAGAAGACAATTTTGTACATTTAAATTATGTGTCAGATATACTAATACCCTACCCCATCCATCTAGAAATCGTTGTTCAAACTCTTCGCTCCGGGTTGAAAGACGCCTCTTTTTTCCATTTATTACGCTTCCTTCTCTATGAGTATCAGAATTGGAATAGTCTTGTTATTCCAACTCCAAAGAAATCAAGTTCCATTGTTTCAAAAAAGAATAAAAGATTATTCTTGTTTCTATATAATTCTTATGTATGTGAATACGAATCCATCTTCATTTTTCTTTGTAACCAATTTTATCATTTACGATCAACATCTTCTGAAACTCTTTTTGAACACCTTTTTTTCTATGGAAAAAGAAAAGCTCTTGTAGAAGTCGGTTCTAATGATTTTCCGCCCGTCCGATGGTTGTTCAAAGATCCT